CTATTTCTCTAGGTAATCTATTATTAACAACTTCTTCCCAACTTCTTTCACTGTAAAAAAAAAATACTTCTATATTCACGACTTGTCTCAAACAAGAGAAAGAAACAAGTATCCTATTTTTTATAGATATTCACGATATGTTCCCTATGGTAACTGAGTTCATGAATTATGGCCAACAAACAGTACGAGCCGCAAGGTATATTGGTCAAGGTTTCATGATTACCTTATCACACGCGAATCGTTTACCTGTAACTATTCAATACCCCTACGAAAAATTGATCACGTCCGAGCGTTTCCGTGGCCGAATCCACTTTGAATTTGATAAATGCATTGCTTGTGAAGTATGTGTTCGCGTATGTCCTATAGATCTACCCGTTGTTGATTGGAAATTGGAAACTGATATTAGAAAGAAACGATTGCTTAATTACAGTATTGATTTCGGAATATGTATATTTTGTGGTAATTGCGTTGAGTATTGTCCAACAAATTGTTTATCAATGACTGAAGAATATGAACTTTCTACTTATGATCGTCACGAATTGAATTATAATCAAATTGCTTTGGGTCGGTTACCAATGTCAGTAATTGACGATTACACAATTCGAACAATTTTAAATTTGCCTGAAATAAAAACTTAAGAACTCGTTTTGATCTAGTTTAATAATAATTAATTAAGAATTAATTAAGAACTAGTCTAAAAAAGTAGAGTTACCTCTTTTTCCTGACCGGGTCAATAAAGTTATGAAAGATTTTGATTTATTTATCTCTTATTTTATATATAATGGATTTACCTGGACTAATACATGATTTTCTTTTAGTCTTTCTGGGATTGGGTCTTATATTAGGGGGTCTGGGAGTAGTATTACTTCCCAATCCCATTTATTCTGCCTTTTCGTTGGGATTGGTTTTTGTTTGTATATCTTTATTCTATATTCTATCGAACTCACATTTTGTAGCCGCTGCGCAGCTCCTTATTTACGTAGGAGCCGTAAATGTTTTAATCATTTTTGCTGTGATGTTCATAAATGGTTCAGAATATTCCAAAGATTTCCATCTTTGGACCGTGGGAGATGGAGTAACTTCTGTGGTCTGTACAAGTATTTTTGTTTCACTAATTACTACTATTTCAGATACGTCATGGTACGGGATTATTTGGACTGCAAAAGCAAACCAGATTATCGAGCAAGATCTGATAAGTAATAGTCAACAAATTGGGATTCATTTATCAACAGATTTTTTTCTTCCGTTTGAATTTATTTCAATAATTCTTTTAGTTGCGTTAATCGGCGCAATTGCTGTAGCTCGTCAATAATACTCTTTCGAAACGAAATGGAAAAACCTTTTTATGAGCTATCACATGCATTTTATTTTTCTATTTGACGTTGTATATAAAATAGAAATTCTTTATTAGTTCGATCTATTCCCACTATATTCCTTTATTCTATATTCTATTCTATTACTCGTTATCGTTACTAGTCAATCCAATTGGTTAAAATGTTGTTCATATTGAAATGAATCGCGATTGATAAGGAGTTGGTTGATGATGCTCGAACATGTACTTGTTTTGAGTGCCTATTTATTTTCTGTCGGTCTATATGGATTGATTACAAGTCGAAATATGGTTAGGGCGCTTATGTGTCTTGAGCTTATATTAAATGCCGTTAATCTCAATTTTGTAACATTTTCTGATTTTTTTGATAGTCGTCAATTAAAAGGAGCCATTTTCTCCATTTTTGTTATAGCTATTGCAGCTGCTGAAGCTGCTATTGGACTCGCTATTGTTTCATCAATTTATCGTAACAGAAAATCAACTCGTATAAATCAATCTAATTTGTTGAATAAGTAATACTTTTTTATAATATAAAATAAATTAGAATTTTCATCAATTAAAATTTCAAAAATTAATTCAAATTAGCATGTCTGCCACGTAAGGTATGATCGTGTTATCACAAAATAAAGTAAAGATAATAAATCAAAGTAGTTTGGCACTGTCAATCCAGAAGTAGATTAATAAAAAAACTCGAGGAACTCATCGATTCATCTAGTACTAGTATTTAAATATATAATTCATTTATCAATTTACTAGATTGAAACTTTATCACGTTCAAAAATGGATAGATCCAATGTCGCATTCAGTAAAGATTTATGATACATGTATCGGGTGTACTCAATGTGTCCGAGCCTGTCCCACGGATGTATTAGAAATGATACCCTGGGATGGATGTAAAGCCAAACAAATAGCATCTGCTCCAAGAACGGAGGATTGTGTCGGTTGTAAGAGATGTGAATCCGCCTGCCCAACAGATTTCTTGAGTGTTCGAGTTTATTTATGGCATGAAACAACCCGCAGCATGGGTATAGCTTATTAATACGTTACAGAAACCCGAGTCCATTTTTTTTTTTACCGCCAAAACCAGTGCCAAAAAATCAAATATTTTTTGGCACTGGTTTTTTTGGTCCAAGCGTATCTTGTCTTTACCACGAACAAATTTCCTTGGTT